TGGTAGTGAGTCATTTGTCTTTATTGATGAGGGGGAAAGAAGTCAATAGGGGGGTGTTAGAGATAAAAAATGTGCATCTATAGATAGATTCAAAATTAAAGTATTATGCCCGTGTTTTGGTAGTCTGTTATTCAGGTTGGTTGGTTTTACGCTGAGTTCAGGCATGCTGGCTTCATCATGTGTTACACGTACTTAGCTCTGTTTTTGGGGTTTGGCAGAGCAGCAATAGGTGCGGTGGATGCTTGCTGGGGTTAACGGGGGGTAAGGGGGGTTTGTTCTAGCTAACTTTGTATCTATCAACACAACGTACGTGTGTACGTGTGTGTACGTGTACGTGTACGTGCGTGTGCGTATACGTGTACGTGTACGTGCGTGTGCGTGTACGTGTACGTACGTGTACGTGTACGTGCGTGTACGTGTACGTGTACGTGTGTGTACGTGTACGTGTACGTGTACGTGTGTGTACGTGTACGTGTACGTGTACGTGTACGTGTACGTGTACGTGCATGTGCATGTGCGTGTACGTGTACGTGTACGTGCATGTGCGTGTGCGTGTACGTGTACGTGTACGTGTACGTGCGTGTGCGTGTACGTGTACGTGTACGTGCATGTGCATGTGCGTGTACGTGTACGTGTGTGTACGTATAACGTAACTATGTCCCGCTACCATGAATTAAAATGCGCCTCATGGTTGTATGATGTGGGTAAATGATATTAAATAAGTCCAGCTACAAGTTATTTGACTGCGTCGAGACCTTTACGGTCATAGGTGAGTGATACCGTTTCCCCCCCCCTAAAAATTAAGAGATACCAAATGCATGACACCACAGTTATGTGTGATCATGGGCTGATTAGTCATAAGTCCATCGAGATGTCCCATTTGAAGGGTTAGTAGGATTGAATTCTAGAGCTTTCATGGCCCTGAAGTAAGAACCAGATGCCAGGTATAGTTTCAGTATAGAAACCCCCACATGACATGGGCCCGGAGCGAGGTTTAGGTACACGTTTCACAAGGGTTGCTGATTTCACGAGGCATGGTGACCAAGGCTCTTGGACTAAGTGAAATGCATTCACCGTAAGTGAATATCACTTTGAAGGTTAACGTTGCAATTATATGTCGCTTATGCAAGATCAATCATCGCATGTACATGCTTATATGCATGGGGCAAACCGTTAATGCACGATATACATAGGCTGTTAGGATGGGGGGGGGCATGCGATGCACGATATACATAGGCCGGGGTGTGCGAATACTGTGGTGGCACAGTGGGGATAATGTTATATATGAATTGAGAGGGTTCTGAGTAGGTATCAGGGGATAGTTTAAGTAGAATGTCAGCTTTGGGTGCTGATGGTGGGGGTTGTTTCCTCTTCCCTGAGTCTTGGGGAGAGTTTACGTTCTCCGTTTTTGGTTTACAAGACCAAGGTAACAGCTATACTACAAAGACTCTTCATTTTAGGATATTATTTTCGATAATGCTAGTGATGGGTATTAGTACTAGTAGAATTGTGAAGTATAGGATTGAGGCTAGTTGTCCGATGGTGATGTAGGGGTGTTCGACTGGCTGTCCTCCGATTCATGTTAGTGTGAGTAGGTCTGCTACTAGTAGTCAAAATAAGCATTGGCTGATGGGTCGGAATATTATTCCTCGTTGTTTTGATGTGTGGAGCAGGGGAATGATGGCGAGAATTAGGATGGAAAGTATTAGGGCTAGTACTCCTCCTAGTTTGTTAGGGATGGATCGTAGGATTGCGTAGGCAAATAGGAAATATCATTCGGGTTTGATATGTGGTGGGGTACTTAGGGGGTTGGCAGGGATGTAGTTGTCGGGATCTCCTAATAAGTCGGGTGAGAATAGAACTAGTAGTATTAGGATCAGGATGAGGAGTAGGGCTCCTAGGATGTCTTTAATTGTGTAATACGGGTGAAATGGAATTTTGTCTGAGTCGGATGGGATTCCGGAAGGGTTGTTGGATCCTGTTTCATGTAAGAATAGTAGATGTACTGCTGCTAGTGCTGATGCTACGAAGGGTAGAATAAAGTGAAAGGCGAAGAATCGTGTTAGGGTTGCCTTGTCGACTGAAAATCCACCTCAGATTCATTGTACTAGGTCGGTTCCGATGTAGGGGATTGCTGATAGTAGGTTGGTAATGACGGTTGCCCCTCAAAATGATATTTGTCCTCATGGTAATACATAGCCTATGAATGCTGTGGCTATGATGGTAAATAGGAGGATAATGCCGATGTTTCATGTTTCTGTGAATGTATAGGAGCCGTAGTATAGTCCTCGTCCCACGTGTATATATAAGCAGATAAAGAATATAGATGCTCCATTGGCGTGTATGTATCGGATGATTCAACCGTAGTTTACATCTCGGCAGATGTGTGTAACTGATGAGAAGGCTGTAGTTGTGTCTGAGGTGTAATGTATGGCTAGGAATAGACCTGTTAGAATTTGTAGAATTAGGCAGATTCCGAGTAGGGATCCAAAGTTTCATCATGCTGAGATATTTGGTGGTGTGGGCAGATCGATGAATGAGTTGTTGATGATTTTGGCTAGTGGGTGGGTTTTTCGAATGTTGGTCATTAGTGTTCTTGTAGTTGAATTACAACGATGGTTTTTCATGTCATTGGTCATGGTTAGATTCCATGTGAGAATAATGATAACGTATGTTGTATTTATTTTGAGTGTTATTTTTGTAGTTAGTTTTGTAGGTTTTTCTTCTAAACCTTCTCCTATCTATGGGGGACTCGTTTTGATTATTAGTGGGGCTGTTGGCTGTGGTATTGTATTGAGTTTTGGAGGGTCTTTTTTAGGTCTAATAGTTTTTTTAATTTATTTAGGGGGTATGCTTGTTGTTTTTGGTTATACGACTGCTATGGCTACTGAGCAGTATCCTGAGGTTTGAATTTCTAATAAGGCTGTGTTGGGTGCATTTGTTATAGGTCTGTTATCAGAGTTGTTGCTTGCTTGCTATATTTTAAAGGATGATGAGGTTGATATTGTGTTTGAGTTTAATGGTATAGGGGATTGGGTAATTTATGATACGGGGGATTCGGGGTTCTTTAGTGAGGAGGCTATGGGTATTGCAGCTTTGTATAGTTATGGTACTTGGTTAGTTATTGTAACTGGTTGGTCTCTTCTTACAGGGGTGTTAGTTATTATAGAGGTTACTCGTGGAAATTAATTATTGTTAGGGCTAGGATTAGGGTGATTACAAAAGAGAGGAAATATAATTTGATTAGGCCTTTTTGGTTGGAAATGGTGGTTGATGATTTTATGTGGAAGTAGGAGATGGATTTTGGTAGTGCACTCTCTAGTCAGATTGTGTCTAGTAATGTTGAGGCTAGTTTTTGGCTTGCTGAGAGGTTTATATTTGGTACATAGCGGTGAATGATAATGGGGAAGTATCCGAGGAGGTTGGAGAATTTGAATAGGTTTGATGGGTATTTGAGTTTAAGGCTTTGGGAGGTAAGGTTTAGTTCTAGTGCTAGGATGAATCCTAGGAGTGTTACGGTAAGAGCTGTCCATTTTAGATAATAAGGTATAGTTATTTGTGGGATGGTGGTGGGTGTAATGTTTTGGGAGATTAGGTATCCTGCGAAAATACTTCCTAGTAGTAGGCGTTTAATGGAATTGATTAGGTGTGGATTATTCTCGTTGGTTGTAATTATAGGGTTGAAGCGGGGCTGTCCTAGAAGTGCGAAGAATAGAATTCGGGTACTGTAGGCAGCTGTTATGGATGTGGCAACGAGGGTTAGTAATAGGGCTCAGGCGTTGGTATACGACGTATTGGCGGTTTCGATGATTAGGTCTTTGGAGTAAAATCCTGTAAGGAAGGGTATTCCTGTGAGTGCTAGGCTTCCTACGATTAGTGAGGTGGTAGTGAATGGTAGGACTTTGTACAGTCCTCCTATTTTTCGAATGTCTTGTTCGTCGTTTAGATTGTGGATGATGGATCCGGAGCATATGAATAATATGGCTTTGAAGAATGCGTGAGTACAGATATGTAGGAATGCCAAGTGCGGTTGGTTGATACCGATTGTGACGATTATAAGTCCTAGCTGGCTTGAGGTTGAGAATGCGATGATTTTTTTGATGTCATTCTGGGTGAGTGCGCAGATTGCTGTAAATAAGGTGGTAATAGCTCCTAGGCATAGGGTGGCCGTTTGTGCTGTTGTGTTATATTCTATTAGTGGGTGAAATCGGATTAGGAGGAAGACCCCTGCTACTACTATAGTGCTCGAGTGAAGTAGGGCGGATACCGGAGTAGGGCCTTCTATAGCTGATGGTAGTCATGGGTGAAGACCAAATTGGGCCGATTTTCCGGTTGCTGCTAGTAAAAGGCTTATTAGTGGTATGTTTAGATTGTCGTGGTGTGTGATAAAGATTTGTTGGAATTCTCATGTGTTTAGGTTAATTAGAAATCATGCTATAGCTATGATGAAGCCTACGTCTCCAATACGGTTGTAGAGGACTGCTTGTAAGGCGGCTGTGTTTGCATCGGTTCGTCCGTGTCACCATCCAATGAGAAGAAATGATATGATGCCTACTCCTTCTCATCCGATGAATAGTTGGAACAGATTGTTTGCGGTTACTAGGATTATTATGGTAATAAGAAATATTAGAAGATATTTAAAGAATCGGTTGATGTAAGGGTCTGAGTGTATGTATCATATTGAGAATTCTATGATAGATCATGTGACGAAAAGGGCTACGGGTATAAAGATTATGGAGAAGTAATCTAGTTTAAAACTTAGTGTGAGTTTTATGGTTTGGATGGTTATTCAGTGTCAGTTTGAGATAATTATTTCCTTTCCTGAGTAGATGAATATTATTGTGGGGATTATGCTAATTATAAAGGCGTATGAGATGGTAGTTTTTACATACTGTGGGTAAAGCTTGTTTTTGTAGATTGGGGTGCTGGTTAAGATGATCGGGAGTGTTAATATAAATAATGATGTAATGATAGAGGAGGTGAATAGATTAATTACTTTTATTTGGAGTTGCACCAATTTTTTTGGTTCCTAAGACCAACGGATTACTTCTATCCTTTAAAAGTTGAAAAAGCCATGTTTTTATACATGGAAGCATGAGTTAGCAGTTCTTGCATTCTTTTTCGGTAAATAAAAAGGTTTGAGCTTTTGTCATTAGATTCACAATCTAATATCTTTTTTAGACTATATTTACAGTAAATGGGTCCTAGGATGATTTTTGGGTTGAGTGATAGTAGTAATAGGGGTGTTAGGTGGAGTGCTATTAAGGCATTTTCTCGTGTGAATGAAGGTTTGATGTTTTTGATATGGTGGGTGTATTTTCCGCGTTGTGTGGTGATTAGTATATATAATGAGTATAGGGCAGTGATAATGATATTGGTTCCTATTAGGATAATGGTAATGTTAGATCATGAAAATGAGGCTATTACTACGAATAATTCTCCAATTAGGTTAATGGTGGGAGGGAGAGCTAGGTTAGTGAGACTTGCTAGTAGTCATCATGCTGCTATTAGGGGCAGGAGTACTTGAAGTCCGCGTGCAAGGATTATTGTTCGGCTGTGGGTGCGTTCGTAGTTGGAGTTAGCTAGACAGAATAATATGGATGATGTTAGACCATGAGCGATTATTAGGGCTGTTGCTCCTATGTAGCTTCACGGTGTTTGGATGAGAATTGCAACGATAACTAGGGCTATGTGACTGACGGAGGAGTATGCGATTAAGGATTTGAGGTCTGTTTGGCGTAAGCAGATAGAGCTCGTTATGATCATGCCTCATAGTGATAGTATTATAAAGGGATATGCTATGGAATTTGTTAATGGGTTTAGTAATATTGTGATTCGTATTATACCATAACCTCCTAGTTTCAGGAGTACTGCGGCAAGTACTATTGATCCAGCGATGGGTGCTTCTACATGTGCTTTGGGTAGTCACAAGTGAAGTCCATATAGGGGTATTTTTACCATGAATGCTATTATGCATGCTAATCATAGGAGGGTATTGGATCAGGAATTTAGTATAGGTTGGGTTCAAAGTTGGAGTATTAAGAAGTTTAATGTGCCTATGTTATTTTGGATGAATAATAGGGCTACTAGCAGGGGTAAGGATCCTACTAGAGTGTAAAATAGAAAGTATATTCCTGCATTTAGGCGTTCTGTTTGGTTCCCTCATCGGGTAATGATAATTAAGGTAGGTACTAGGGTTGCTTCAAATAGGATGTAGAATATGATTAGTTCTGTGGCGGTAAATGTTATGATTAGGAATAACTGTAATAAGATTAGTATTGTGATGTATAGTTTTTTTCGAGTTAGTGATTCTTTTGATAGGTGGAATTGACTGGCTATGAGTATCAGGGGTAGAAGTCATGTTGTGAGTGATAGTAGTGGGGCTGATAGGGAGTCTGTGAAGAATAATAGGGATAGATTTATGCAGTTGTCATTAAGTTGATTTAGAAAAGGTAGGCTAATGAGGCTAATTAATAGGCTGTAGGTTGTTGTGTTGATTCAGATTATATTAGGTTTTGATATTCATGTCAAGGGTACAAGTATTATAGTGGGGAGGATAATTTTTAGCATTGTAGGAGGTTTAGGTTTTGTACGTAGTCGGTTCCGTATGTGTTGGATACTATTACTAGGAGTGATAATCCTAGGGCTGCTTCACAGGCGGCAAAGACGAGCAGGATAATGGGAGTTATACTAGCTAGTGTGAAATGGTTGTTTAGGATTGTTACTGTTATTATTACGAATAGTGATAGTATTATACCTTCTAAGCAAAGTAAGGAAGATATGAGGTGGGACCGGTATATGAGCAGTCCTATGAGAGATGTAATGAAGGCCAGGAAGATGTTAGCATATACTATGGTCATTTGGCAATTATGATGTAAGTCATAGTTTAATGAGTCGAAATCATTTGTTTTAGATTAAACTAATTACCATATTCTGTTCATTCTAGCCCTTTTTCGGTTCATTCGTAAGCTAGGCTTGCGGCTAGGAGGGAGATAAGTAATAGTGCTATGGTGAGTATAGTAGTGAGATTGTTTGTATGTGATGCTCATGGAAGTGGTAGGAGCAGGGCGATTTCTAAGTCGAATAGTAAGAATGTAATAGCTACTAGGAAAAATTTTATGGAGAAGGGTAAGCGTGCTGATCCTATAGGATCAAATCCACATTCATAGGGGCTAGCTTTTTCTGAATAAATGTTTAGTTGGGGGAGTCAGAATGCGATTAATACGAGTAGAGAGGCTAGAGCGGTATTGGTAAATAGAGCTAGTACTATGTTTATTACTTCTTTCCGGGTTAAACCAGAGCTAGTTGATTGGAAGTCAACCGTACTAATTATACTAAGGAAGTAGGATCCTCATCAATAGATAGATACGTATAGGAATAGTCATACTACATCTACGAAGTGTCAGTATCAAGCAGCGGCTTCGAATCCAAAGTGGTGGTTGGATGTAAAGTGGAATTTTAATTGTCGTATGAAGCATACGATTAGGAAAGTGGAGCCAATGATTACATGTAATCCATGAAATCCTGTTGCTATAAAGAAAGTAGAACCGTACACTCCGTCGGAGATTGTAAAAGGAGTTTCGTAGTACTCTGAGGCTTGTAATAGTGTGAAGTAGACGCCTAGGGAGATGGTAATGAATAGTGCTTGGAGTATGTGTTTACGGTTTCCTTCTATTAGGCTATGATGGGCTCAGGTGATTGATACTCCTGAGGCTAGAAGTACGGAGGTATTTAGTAGGGGAACTTCTATGGGGTTTAGGGGGATGATGCCTGTGGGTGGTCAGCATCCTCCTAGTTCGGGGGTAGGTGCTAGGCTGGAGTGGTAGAAGGCTCAGAAGAAACCTGCGAAGAAGAATACTTCTGATACGATGAAAAGAATTATGCCATATCGTAGGCCCTTTTGGACGATTGGAGTATGGTGGCCTTGGAATGTACTTTCTCGAATGATATCTCGTCATCATTGATATATAGTTAGAGTATTGGTTGTGAGACCTAGTAGGAGTAAGTATATTGAGTTAAAGTGGAATCATATGATTAGGCCAGATGTTATAAGGAGGGCCGAGAGAGCTCCTGTTAATGGTCATGGGCTAGGATTAACTATATGGTAGGCATGGGTTTGGTGGGTCATTAGGTGTTGTCATGTAGATACAGACTAACTAGTAATGTGAAGACATAGGCCTGAATGAGGGCTACAGCAAATTCTAGAATAGTGAGTAGAATAAGGATGATAAAAGTAATTGAGGCTGTAACAGTGCTAATGTCTATAAGGACAAGGGTAGCCCCTCCGATTAGGTGAATCAGTAGGTGACCCGCAGTGATGTTGGCTGTTAGTCGTACAGCCAGGGCTATGGGTTGGATGAATAGACTGATAGTTTCAATAATTACTAATATTGGGATAAGGAGTAGGGGTGTTCCTTGAGGTAGAAAGTGGGCTAGGGACGCTTTTATTTTATGCCGAAAGCCTATAATGACTGTTCCTGCTCATAGGGGGATAGCTATTCCTAGATTCATTGACAGTTGAGTGGTAGGGGTAAATGAGTGTGGTAGGAGACCTAGTAAGTTGGTAGATCCAATGAATAGAATGAGTGATATAAGTATTAGTGCTCATGTTTGTCCTTTGTGGTTGTGAATTGATAGTATTTGTTTTGATGTTAGTTGAATTAGTCATTGTTGAATTGAGATAAGTCGGTTGTTAATTAGTCGATTAGGAGAAGGAAATAGGATGCTTGGGAACAGGATGATTAGAATTACAATAGGAAGGCCTATTATTGTAGGGGTAGTGAAAGAGGCGAATAGATTTTCGTTCATTTTTCTTCTCAAGGCGTATTGCTTTTTGATAGTAGTGTTTGTTTTGGTTCTGGATTTGTTGGGAAGTGGTGTTTAGAAATTTTCAGTTGGAATATAATGAATAGGGTTAAAATTATGGATAGGATTACAATGGATCAGGTTGATGTATCTAATTGTGGCATCTCATTAAGGAGAGGCTTAAGTACTCTCAGTCTTTAACTTAAAAGGTTAATGCTATATAGCTTCTTAATGATTAAAGTATTGAGGTAGATCACTTTTCAAAGTGAGATAGTGGGACTAATTCGAGAACGATAGGTATAAAGCTGTGGTTAGAACCGCAGATTTCTGAGCATTGACCGTAGTATAGTCCTGGTCGTATGGATATTAAGGTTGTTTGGTTTAGTCGTCCTGGAATGGCGTCAGTTTTTAGTCCTAGGGATGGTACAGCTCATGAGTGGAGTACGTCTTCTGATGAAATTAATATGCGGATTGTTATTTCTATTGGAAGGACTACTCGGTTATCTACTTCTAGTAGTCGTAGTTCTCCGGGCTTTAGTTCTTGTGTAGGAATTATGTATGAGTCAAAGTTTAGGTCTTCATAGTCTGTGTATTCATAGCTTCAGTATCATTGATGTCCTATGGTTTTTACGGTTAAGGAGGGATTATTGATTTCGTCTATTATATAGAGGATTCGTAATGAGGGTAGGGCGATTAGAATTAGGATAATAGCTGGTAGGATTGTTCATACCGTCTCTACTTCTTGTGCATCTATTGTACTTGTGTGGGTTAGTTTTGTGGTTAATATAAGTGAAATGATGTAGAGCACTAGTGAGCTGATTAAGAATACGATTATCAATGTATGGTCGTGGAAGTGTAGCAGTTCTTCTATAATAGGGGAGGTTGCGTCTTGTAAACCTATTTGGAGAGGGTACGCCATGGAGGCATAAAGGGCTTTCACCTATAATTTAACTTCGACAAAGTTAGGTAATTTTTACTAATGCCTCTTAATTGAGAAAGACATAAAGGTTATGGTGTTGGCTTGAAACCAGTTTCAGAGGGTTCGACTCCTTCCTTTCTTATTTTAATACAACATAAGTAGGTTCTTCAAATGTATGATAAGGAGGAGGACATCCGTGTAGTCATTCGATATTAGTCGTAGTTAATTCAACTACTGCCACTTCTCGTTTGGATGCGAAGGCTTCTCAGATCATAAATACTATTAGTATTACTGCTGTAAGTGAAATAAATGAGCCTATAGAGGAGACTGTGTTTCATGTTGTGTAGGCGTCTGGGTAGTCGGAGTATCGTCGAGGTATTCCTGATAAGCCTAAGAAATGTTGAGGGAAGAATGTTATGTTAACTCCAACAAATATAATTGTGAAGTGAATTTTTGCTCAGGTATCATCGAGAGTGAAGCCTGAGAATAGGGGGAATCAGTGAACGAATCCGCCTATAATAGCGAAGACTGCTCCTATTGATAAGACGTAGTGGAAGTGCGCTACTACATAGTATGTATCATGGAGTACGATATCTAGTGATGAGTTTGCTAATACGATGCCCGTAAGACCTCCTACTGTGAATAGGAAGATAAACCCTAGAGCTCATAGTATAGCTGGAGATCACTTGATGTTGCCTCCGTGTAGAGTAGCTAATCAGCTAAAGACTTTTACTCCTGTTGGAATTGCAATAATTATAGTGGCTGAGGTGAAGTATGCTCGTGTATCAACATCTATTCCTACAGTGAATATATGGTGGGCTCATACGATGAAGCCTAAGAAGCCGATAGATATTATTGCTCAGACTATTCCTATATAACCAAAAGGTTCTTTTTTCCCTGAATAATAGGTAACGATATGTGAAATCATTCCGAATCCTGGAAGGATTAGAATGTAAACTTCAGGGTGTCCAAAGAATCAAAATAGATGTTGATACAGAATAGGGTCACCTCCTCCAGCAGGATCGAAGAATGTTGTATTTAGATTTCGATCTGTAAGTAGTATAGTAATGCCAGCTGCTAGGACTGGTAGTGATAGCAGTAGGAGTACTGCTGTGATCAGTACGGATCACACGAATAGGGGAATTTGGTATTGAGATATTGCAGGAGGTTTTATGTTGATAATGGTAGTAATAAAATTAATAGCCCCAAGGATGGATGATACACCTGCCAGGTGAAGAGAGAAAATTGTTAAGTCTACAGATGCTCCTGCATGAGCTAGATTGCCAGCTAAGGGAGGATATACGGTTCATCCTGTTCCTGCACCTGCTTCTACCATGGAGGAAGCTAGTAGTAATAAGAAGGATGGTGGTAGAAGTCAGAAGCTCATATTATTTATTCGGGGAAATGCTATGTCAGGAGCACCAATTATTAAGGGTACTAATCAGTTTCCGAAGCCTCCGATTATGATAGGTATTACTATAAAAAAGATTATTACGAATGCGTGGGCGGTGACGATCACGTTATAAATTTGGTCGTCTCCTAGTAAAGCGCCAGGTTGTCCTAGTTCTGCGCGAATTAAAAGACTGAGGGCGGTACCTACTATGCCGGCTCATGCACCGAATAGTAGGTAGAGAGTGCCAATATCTTTGTGATTTGTGGAAAATAGCCATCGATTTATGAACATAGGTAAAATGGCCGATAAAAGCATTAGACTGTAAATCTAATTATGAGGGTTAAGTCCTTCTTTTACCAAGCTCTGTGGTGAAATATCACGTTGAATTGCAAATTCAAAGAAGCAGCTTCAACCCTGCCGGGGCTTCTCCCGCCTTTTTTTCCCTACGCGGCGGGAGAAGTAGATTGAAGCCAGTTGATTAGGGTGTTTAGCTGTTAACTAAAGTTTCATGGGATAGAGGCCCATCAGTCTAGTAAGGGCTTAGCTTAATTAAAGTAGTTGATTTGCATTCAATTGATGTAAGATAGAGTCTTGCAGTCCTTAAGGTTAGTTTGCAGAGATTAAGTTGATAATACTTACTTAGGGCTTTGAAGGCCCTTGGTCTTTTTAGCCTAAATCTCTATTCTAAGATTGATAGTATTGGGGTTATGGGAAGTAGTATAGTTGAGGTGATGATTAATGGTGGTAGAAGGATGATTTTCTTTGTACTTTCGAATTGTCATTTTATTTTTATGTTGTTTGCTGAGGGAAATATTGTTAGTGTTGTGGTGTACGATAGTCGTATGTAGAAGTATAGATTTAGGAGTGCCGTGATGGCTATGAATGTTGGTAGAATAATTATATCATTTTTTGTTAGTTCTTGGATAATTATTCATTTAGGTGTAAATCCTGATAATGGTGGGAGGCCTCCTAGTGATAGTATTAGTATTAGGATCAGTGATGTTAAGAGTGGTAGTTTGTTTCATGTTTGTGATAGTGATGATATTGTTGTAGATGAGTTATGTATGAATAGTATGAATGTGCTTAGGGTTATTATGATGTAAATTACGAGGTTTAAGAGTATGAGAGTGGGGTTGTATGTCAGGATAACGGCTATTCATCCTATGTGAGCAATTGATGAGTAGGCTAGGATTTTTCGGAGTTGGGTTTGGTTGAGTCCTCCTCAGCCTCCTACTAGGACTGATGCAATTGCTATGGGGATTATTAGTTTGGGGTTGATGGAGGGTGAGATTTGGTAAAGAACGGATAGGGGTGCGATTTTTTGTCATGTAAGTAGGATTATACCTGAGGGTAGCGAGATTCCTTGTGTTACTTCGGGTACTCAGAAGTGAAAGGGGGCTATGCCTAGTTTTATTGCTAGGGCAATAGTAATTAGGCCTGATGCGATTGGGTTTGGGATTTTTGAGATCACTCATTGTCCTGAGAATATTAGGTTAATGATGATGCCCATTATTAGGAGTATTGATGCGGTGGCTTGTGTTAGGAAGTACTTTGTGGATGCTTCTATGGCTCGTGGGTTGTAGTTTTTTATTAGGATTGGGATAATCGCTAGTATATTTATTTCGAAGCCAATTCAAGTTAATAGTCAGTGGGAGCTTGTAAGAACGATTGTAGTTCCTGATATAACAGTTGTTATGATGATGACAAGGATGTAGGGTTTTATTAGTACGGGAAGGGGATAAACCAACATTTTCGGGGTATGGGCCCGATAGCTTATTTAGCTGACCTTACTTTAGAATATGGTGTATTAGGGTAGCACGAAGATTTTTGAGTTCTTAGGATTAGGTTCGACTCCTATTGTTCTAGAAATAAGGGGATTTTAACCCCTATTATTTACTCTATCAAAGTAACTCTTTTGTCAGACATATTTCTTATGTTTGAGGAGGAATACTTGCTGAGATAATGGGTAATGTTACGTGTCATATACATAAGGCTAGTGTAAGGGGTAAGAAGTTTTTTCATAGGAGATGTATTAGTTGGTCATATCGGAATCGTGGGTATGATGCTCGGATTCATAGGAATAGGATTGTTAATATTAGGGTTTTTATGATGAAGTTAATGGTGTAGAGTTCAGGTATGTATGGGGTGTGGAATGCTCCGAAGAATAGGAGGGTTGTGAAAATGTTTATTATAATGATGTTGGCGTATTCTGCTAGGAAGAATATGGCGAATGGGCCAGCTGCATACTCTACGTTGAATCCTGAGACGAGTTCTGATTCTCCTTCTGTTAGGTCAAATGGAGCGCGGTTAGTTTCTGCTAGGGTGGAGATGAATCATATTATGGCTAGTGGTCATGCAGGGAAGATTAGTCATAAATGTTCTTGAGTAGTGATTAGTGTTGATAGGGTGAAGGATCCGTTTATTAATAGGACTGATAGTAAGATGATGGCTAGGGTTACTTCGTATGAAATTGTCTGGGCTACGGCTCGTAGGGCCCCGATTAGAGCGTATTTGGAGTTTGAGGCTCATCCGGATCATAGGATTGAATAGACGGCTAGGCTTGATATTGCTAGCATGAATAGTACTCCTAGGTTTATGTTGATAAGGGGGTATGGCATAGGTAGGGGGATTCATATAGTTAGGGCTAAAGTTAGGGCTAGAATGGGGGCTATAATGAATATGGATGTGGAGGATGTTAATGGTCGTAAAGGTTCTTTAGTAAATAGTTTTACAGCGTCTGCGATGGGTTGTAGGAGTCCGTAGGGTCCTACGATGTTGGGTCCTTTTCGGAGTTGTATGTAGCCTAGTACTTTTCGTTCTACTAATGTTAGGAAAGCTACGGCAAGGAGGATTGGAATGATTAGTGATGCGATGTTGATTATAAACATATTGTTAGGGAGAGGAGTTGAACCTCTGAAAATAAAGGTTTAAGTTTTATACAGTTACCGGGCTCTGCCACCCTAACGAGTCCTGTTTCTTGGACTTATGGAGGGATTGGACTGATTAGATTGAGATTATATCATCTATTGGTCTTAAGGCGCTTTATTGAGGTGGGCCTTGTTTCTCTTGTCCTTTCGTACTGGGAGGAACTGGTTAATAGATAGAAACCGACCTGGATTACTCCGGTCTGAACTCAGATCACGTAGGACTTTAATCGTTGAACAAACGAACCCTTAATAGCTGCTGCACCATTAGGATGTCCTGATCCAACATCGAGGTCGTAAACCCTATTGTCGATATGGACTCTTTAATAGGATTGCGCTGTTATCCCTAGGGTAACTTGTTCCGTTGATCAAAATTTTTGGATCAATTAATGATGTGGTACTTTGACTGGTTAGTCTAGGTTTATATCACTCGGAGGTTGTTTTATTCTCCGAGGTCACCCCAACCTAAATTGTTAATCCATTATAGAGTTATTTTAATTTCCTGTTGGTTTAGTTGGTTGTGTTCTATTGGATTAATTAATTAAAGCTCCATAGGGTCTTCTCGTCTTATTGTTTTATTCCCGCCTCTTCACGGGAAGGTCAATTTCACTGATTGGAAGTAAGAGACAGTTAAACCCTCGTGTGGCCATTCATACAAGTCCTAATTTACAGAACAAATGATTATGCTACCTTTGCACGGTCAGGATACCGCGGCCGTTTAACTTACGTCACTGGGCAGGCAGTGCCTCCAATACTAGTAATGCTGGAGGTGATGTTTTTGGTAAACAGGCGGGGTTTGTGTTTGCCGAGTTCCTTTTACTTCTTTTAATCTTTCCTTGGTTGCATTCCTGTGTTGGTTTAACAATTGGTTTGATAGGTATATTAATTGTTTGGTTGATTTTATCTTGTTGTTAATTATCAGTGGGTATTCGTTTCGGTTATAAGTTTATGCAAGGAGAAAAAGGTTTCTTGTTACTCATGTTAGCATTGTCTCTTCTATAGTTGGATAGATTGACCCAGTATTATATTAGGAGTTAGTTTTGGATTTTTGGAATTATATTGGTTGGATTGTTGAGCTTTAACGCTTTCTTAATTGATGGCTGCTTTTAGGCCTACTATGATTTTGTTTGTATTTACTCTCTAAGTAAGGTTGTATCCTTGATCTAAAAAGCTGTACCTTTTTAGATTATATTTTAAATTTACATTAAAATTTTTAGGGGTTTTTAGGTAAATTTAAAGTTGAACTGAAATTCTATTCTGGGTAACCAGCTATCACCAGGCTCGTTAGGCTTTTCACCTCTACTTATAAATCTTCTCACTATTTTGCCACATAGATGAGTTCATCCCGAGGGATTGTTCATAGGTAGCTCGTCTGGTTTCGGGGGGCTTAGCTTAAGTTCTCTTTGTTAAGTTGTTCTGGCTAACTCATTATGCAAAAGGTAGAAGGGGTAATCTTTGCTGTTTTTTACTTTGAATTTTCTTTCATCTTTCCTTGCGGTACTATCTCTATAGCTCCGATTAAAATTTCTATCTCCTATACTTTAGTGTGTAACTAAATGTTTTGTTTGATTATTGTTTTATAGTTTAGTTGTTTAGTGTTTGGGCTAGTTTTAGTTCAAAGTGGTCATTGATATATGAAATCTTCTGGGTGTAAGCCAGATGCTTTGTTTAAGCTACACTTTGGTTTGTCCAAGCACACTTTCCAGTATGCTTACCTTGTTACGACTTGTCTCCTCTTGTATTTATACATATTTTATTTAATCTGGAGTATTTATTTGAGGAGGGTGACGGGCGGTGTGTGCGTGCTTCATGGCCCGATTCAATTAAGCTCTCTATTCTTAATTTACTGCTAAATCCACCTTTAGTTTGTTAATTTCATAAAAACTTTCGTATAAATGGTTGTTCTTGTTTAGAAAATGTAGCCCATTTCTTCCCACTCCATAGGTTACACCTTGACCTAACTTTTTTATGTAGTAATTATTACGCTTACTTTTGTTCCTTTTAAGGGTTTGCTGAAGATGGCGGTATATAGACTGAATTAGCAAGAAGTGGTGAGGTTTATCGGGGTTTATCGATTATAGAACAGGCTCCTCTAGAGGGGTGTGAAGCACCGCCAAGTCCTTTGAGTTTTAAGCTATTGCTAGTAGTTCTCTGGCGAATAATTTTGTTGTGTTAATTATTTATGTTTAGGGCTAAGCATAGTGGGGTATCTAATCCCAGTTTGGGTCTTAGCTATCGTGTAGTCGGAGTTGGTAAAGTCACTTTCGTAGTATATTTTATATTAACGGTAGCTTTTTACGGCTTGGTTAGTTTTTAACTTTAGTGTAAATCAAATCTTTGACACGCTTTACGCCGAGGGCCTATTGATTCGGGTTAATCGTATGACCGCGGTGGCTGGCACGAAATTTACCAACCCTGAGTGTTAATATAGCTTAGTCGAACTTTCGTTCATGGCTTAATTTTTATTACTGCTGTATCCCGTGGGGGTGTGGTTGAGCAAGGCGTTATGAGCTACTTGTTTAGTGTGCTTGATACCTGCTCCTTTTAATCAGTTATGTGAGATTTAGAGGGCACTTTCACCGGGGCGTGGAGGCTTGCATGTATAATCTTATTAGAAACCAATAGGAGGGCTAGGACCAAACCTTTGTGTTTATGGAGCCTTTATGGCTCATCTAGGCATTTTCAGTGCCTTGCTTTGGTTTGTTAAGCTACATTAAC